TACCTTGCGCGGTTCGAGTGGTCCCGTCATATGCACAAACAGCTGTACCGAGGGAAGCCTTTCATTAAGACCATCATATGATGATTGATTTAAGATTTCTACAATAAGCCTACGTTGGTTGATTCCCGCTTTTAGGTAGAACCTCAAATGAAACCTTTTCTTCCGATATCTTGCTTTGCTGGACGAGGTTCCTATGAATCGATCCAATGGAGGCTGCACGTAGTTCAGGTTGAAAGGCTAGCTTGGTGACTGAGATGACTGGCTAATCACAACCAAAGAAAGTTTGCCGCTTGGCTTTTTCTTGGGAAGTGCAGTTCGCGCTAGGCGAATGCTGACCAATAGACCTGAAAGAAGGCGGAAGAAGCCATTCATTTTAAAGAATGATGAGTCGAATTTAGCACTGGTTGACCGAAAGAAATGGCTAAGGAAGCGAGTCGAGGGTTCACTCTTGGAAGTGAGATGATCTTGACAGGAGTGTGAATCGAACGCCTTGCCGTAGCCCTCTATCCCTCGTACCTCACACTCAATCCAATGAAGACATAAGGAAGACTGACAACTTTCTGAGCAAACGAGGCCTTTTTCAGTAAGCTATAGCTTCCTACTCCACCAGACGTTGACCGGCTTTAATCAAGCACCTTTGGGCGCTGGCTTTTCATAACCTATATAGCTTAATGAGAGACAATAGTCAGATAGAATTCATCTTCCTTTCTTGCTATACGAAATTTGAGTTTACTTTCTAGGAATCTTTCCACTCTTCTCTGAGTCCCTTAAAAGTTGCTTAGGTAGCGCTCAAAGCGAGATAGTAAGCTGAACTATTCTATTCTGTTATTCCTGGATCAAGAATAGGTAGCACAGGTCAGCAAGCAGAGCTAGATCAAAAAGGTATCTAGAAAGTCTATCCTAACCCACCACCCTGATTTCTTGTTTTGGTTCTTTATACTCGAATAGTTGACCAGGGGGAGTAGGATAGTCTCGATCATGTGAGAGAATTGGGTATGGAAAACTGACTCACATACGAAAGATTCATGCTAAAAGCAAGCTTACTTTGACTGGATTCTGTCTACTAGCAGCTATTGGAATGGGAGACTGGCCTGGCAATGTATCCAATCTGTTACCTGACAGGCAGCTTATTGATTGTTTCCTGTCCGATTCCCGCGGCTCCGGAACCTGTCACTCTATCTTATCGGAAACTGCACTGGATAAGCAATGGGATCTATTGCAAGCTAGGCCCGGCTACCTTTTGCAATTGGAAAAGTTATATGTCGAAGCTAGGTTCAGGGAGCTGGTCCCGGAGCAAGAAAAAAGCCATGCCTCAACTACGTGGTTGCCTGCCATTTCCCTAGTTTGAGCTGCCCGCCCTATCGGATAAGAACAACCAGGGTCGAAGACTTTGATTACAAGGTCCGATATCGCATCCGCCTTGGGGAAGTCCCCTTTTCACCGACAGAACAAGACAAAAACAGGCTTGCAGGTATTGCTTGGCTTAGGAATAGATCCCCACACAACTATTAGCATGCCCCGGACGAGACAACAACTCTTTCAAAGGTGGGATTCCCAACCCCCTATTCAGATTAGCCTAACATTCTCATTCTAGGTCAACATCATCACTTTCAACTAGTAAAAGACAGAATAGTTGAAATAAAAAATTCCCCCAGGGTTCTCTTTCTGCTTTGGTTCTGGCTGCTCCAACTCAATAATCATCGAAAAAGCAATTTCCATGGCCTGTAACACACTTTGATCAATCGTTTCGTTCTGTACCCAATCAAACAGAGGAATTTGTGCCGTAAGCAGTCTATTTGACCAATCGCGGGCGGAGGGTGACCTATCAAACTGTTGTTCAGGTAGTTGACTAAGAGACTGCACGAAAGCTCTTTTTCCTAAATAAGGGCGCCCGGTTCGAAACTTCCATCTTTTAGCTTGTGTGGGCCTACCTAACTCTATGACGAAGCATGGGCGGCGGATGGCAATAGATAAGTAAGGGCTGGCTTAGAACCGGGGCAGAGAAAGTATACTCATCACTCGTGCTCCCCTTTCGCTGATTGCTATGGATCAAGACTGAAGCTGTAATAAGCTTAAGGCGTTAGCGGCGTCCACTGCTAAAAACCGCAGGAGCAGCCTATCCGCTGCCCCTAGACCATTTCGAAGAAAGAGTGGGCCCCTACCCTCAAAAAAAAAGTAGCATCTGCTATTGGATAATAAACCTCTCTTGCCACGGCTGTAGGAACGGAAAGAAGAACTGTACCGTCCAACCCCTGGTATATCGATCGGAAAGAAGCAGCTGAAAATGCTTTCAGTGGTTCTTCCTTAGTCTTTCAACTAAGCTCTTCAAACCTTAGCGCAAGCACTAATAAGCTAGAAATTCCTGACTATAAGAAGTAAGCAAGCGCTATGCCCCTCCTCGGTAAGGGTAAGGCAACGGCTAGATTCGCTGAGCACTCCCCGAGCTGCAGAGATGTGTGGCCGCCCATCACAACCTCAAAACGAGGTTTTATCACAGGCGGATGAAGAGGTGCTTTGGAACAAAGCGGATGACTGGCTACTACTCAACCTGTCTCATCTTGAGAATCAACTACAAGATGAAATATGCCTCTGACGGGAGCGAGAAAACATGCGGGCCCTTGCGCCTGAGCGTACGGCCCATATTATTGAGGATTTAGGGGAAAAATATGGGCTCGACAAACTCCCCGAGATTCTGAATGAAATGAAAACGCACCAATTGGAAAGTACGTATTACCGGGAAGCAAAAGCCCTGATACGGGACCTTGACCGTGAAGGCTATAATGCTAAACAGATCAAAAAAAACTGGTATGGTACGAACGGAGATTGAGAAAAAGATTGATCGCAGGCCAATGTGACATTTTTGAGTCTGCTTATGTGCTGGGAATGAATTTCCCTCTTGCTTGAGTTGAGTAATGGCTAGTCCCCGAAAATGCCAGTTCCTTTCTCGTTGGGGGTCATAATCTTACTAGCCTTAATAAAGAAAGTAAAGTAGCTGTAGGAATAACCTATGGCTGGATTGAATCCCTTTTCCTAGTAGCGATGTGAACTCATCTTAAGCTTCTTAAACTTTCGCAGGAGGAGTGACTGAAACAAGAGGATGTTTGCCTGTGGAGCTGACAGTTGGCCAAAAGAAGGTCATGGCCCCACGCGCTACACACAAGAATGAAATGAATTCGGTAAGGAAAGAAAGGAGTAGTCAACGACGGGGATAAGGGACCCGCCGGGGTCCCAGAATCAAACGTAGCTCGAGCCAAAGGCGACAGCGAGGCCACCAGCATCGCGGGGGGGAGGGGAAAATTGGGTATGCGGGTTTCCCCCTTCGAAAGGTAGGAGTGAAAGCCACCGTAAGGAGAGGTTTAAAGACGCTCGACCAACGGGAGAGGAGCTCAAATCCGGCTCAGTTAGGGTAGCCGCCCAGGTTGGTTCAGAAGGGGAAAGGCTATTCTGGCAGGGCAGAGGGATACATAGAGATAGATCTACATCTATGCACTAAGCCAAGCTGGCTAAGGAATAAGAAGGGGAAGGAAAGCAAGTAAAAAGACTTCAAAAGTAGTAGGCATCTTACATCGCCTTCAGACGGTCGGTAATCGAACTCTGTCGTAGCTTCAAAGATGGATGGAACCCTACACTGTTTCAAGGCTAGCAGCACCTGGGAAGCACCCACGGTCTGACATTTCACCACAAGGACCAATCTTTTGTCACTCATGCGGTCCATTTTCGATCATGATGGAGATGGGAGAGTGATGCTTTTAGTTTTATCTCTACTACTCATCCACTTTGGCTTCCGAATCGTTTTCTTTATGGAACTCTCACTTAACCCTGTGATTAGAAAAAGAGACAAACGCGACACGAATCACCTGAATCAGGAGTATCCCTTTCTCGAACAAGGAAAGAACAGAAAGAAAAGAATAACAAATGAAAGGTTGCAGCCATTCAGTAACACAAGCCCTCCGTCTTTTCCAACATGAGTTGAAAGAATCCCCGGAATTAGACTACAGAAGTCAAGCCTTCTAAGAAACTAAGAAACTAGCAAATTTACCCTCAGCTCGACCGAAGAAGGGAAGGTCAGTCACTTTACTGTAAGAACGACTAGAAGGAGAGGACTTTGACAGCTCTATGTTTCATGAGGTCGAACTTCGAATGAGCTATACACTCTAGGAGAAAGCCACTCTACCGACAGGGTAGTCACCGACCGACGTTTCAAGGTAATGTCCACGCTCGCTCTAGTGAGTTAAGGTGTATGATCAGGCCTCCTACATGGTATCCCTGCCTTACATCAATTCGATAAGCTCTCACTAAGTAATTGAAGATAACTGGGAAACCACTGCTTGTCTTTCCTTTGAAAGAAAAATCCAAGACTTCGGTTAGCGGGGAGCGCCCCTGTCCTCTTTTCTTTTGAGAAGCCGAACCTAGTCTTTGTGTGAGTTGTAGCGGATCACGTGGCTCGATGGAGGTTCCTCAGCGTCTTTTGTTTGAATGACTACCGCGTGTTTACCTCAGTCATTTTGTCCTACTTGCTTTTTTTCGAATATCCTATAACGTACCATCTAGGTCTCGTCTTGTAAGCCCGGAAGGGAAGATGAAAGTGCTCCTTCTTCTTCTTACTCCCGCCCGATCAGGGAGAATGACTCTTTGAAATCTAGGATCCGACCACTATTTGGTACACTGGACTATGTTGGTTTCCAAGAGATCACTGATAAACGGGTACTCCCGGATGGAAGGAAGGTACATATCGGAGATAGAATTCTCTTGCGCAACGGCAGACGCATCTAACCGCTGAACTAACATTGGAACCCATCGCCGTGATCGGCTGGGTGAGCTTTTCACTCACACGCGCGGCCAGCCTTTTATCCAGACCCTTATCCTGCCTGATACACTAGACGCATAGTCTGCGAAACCAGCACTAGTCACTACCTAGCTGGCTACTACTCCTACTCATAGAAGGCTAGTTTACAGGATAGCTTTATCTAGCTTACTTTGAATAAACTTACCCTACTTCCGCAAAAGGGTGACCCATAGAACGATGGATTAGCGTAGCGGGCTAGGGATGGTACTTCATTTAAACAGTGACATTGCTCATGGATTTGAACAGCAATCCTAGATCACACCTATATGAAGCCTTGCTGCATCTCTAACTTCCTGCCTCGTCATCCCACTGTGGCCACCCTAACCTAATGGAGAAGATTACTGGGCCACTCTCTGCAGGTTAACTCTGGTTGGCCAGTCAAAAGACACACGCTACCATAACAGAACACTTAATTAACATCAACTTGAGCAGCTTCACCCCGGAAAAGCATTGGAGAAAGATTCTAATAAAGATTGCCATATTGCCCTTTCTCAAGATGAGACAGTTGGGATGGAACTTGAACGGGGTTCATTTGCAAAAGTTGGAGAATCCAACCTGCTGCTGTGGGAATAGTGCCTCACGTTCCACTGAACGCTGGGGAAGGAAGTTACATAGTTTTTTTACGAGTAGTAGGGGTATGCTTTATCTATCTTATTGGCTTAAGCATCCTATTCTTCTTTATTTTTATTTATAATAATATTTTCAACATTAGCACAAGAGCAGATAGGATGGAGACGAGTCTCAACAAGCAGGGCAGGAGAGATTACCTGCTCCGATAACAAGAGAAACTTTTCCTATTCGTGTAGCCAGGAGGAATGCAAAGATGCCCCGTTCACTTGAATAGGAACTGGAAAGACTTAACATACGAATTAGAATAAGCAGTACTTTCTATCCTTCGGACCCTTGCTTTGGGGGATCTCACTGCCCGAGAAGATCATCTGCAATGACATTTGAATAATCCAAGGGCAACTACAGGCTCTAAGCCTATCTGCTGTTGAATAACCAACCGGTGCCAGTCTTTTCTGTTACAGTAAGAGCTGTTGAGTAAATAGAAGCTCTGGTCCTATCCGCTGCTGGTGGTGAAGTGAATCAGTCCCAAAGCTTTCTTCCTTCAAAGAAAGAAGAAGTTTTGTCATTACGAACTAAGACCGAAGGCAGGTGCAGTTAATAGAGCAATGTGCGGGTTGGGCTTTTTCAAGGATTGCAAGCTCCAAGCATAGCTTCTCGCATAGCTAGAATATGATAAGAGGGCCTTTGTTGCCACGCCAGCATATGCTAGGCAGGATTAGATTGAGCAGTATAAAGGTGACTTTCTTGGCACCGGGGATTGCCATTTACATTGAACTCCTTTTGGTAAGGCAAGGCAACCCTTTATTAGATTAGGACCGCTTCTCCGATGAGATGATAGATGCCTTTGGCCGATTCCCTTGTCATCTCGCCCTCCCCGCTCAAACTCAAAGTCTGTCTTAAAATAGAGGGAGAGGGAGCCCCAGAGCTCTTCCCTTTGGGACACGTGAACTCCACTCTTGGCAACTGCCCTCTGCTGTAGCAAAAGTACCTTAAAGATAAGAAAGAGGGTCGGGCCAAGATCGCCATTCCGAATGTTGAAGAATGGGACTATACTTAGTCATTGCCGTAAAAAATCCAGATGGAAGATTTTTCTACCGAAAGAAAGTTCTAAATAAATGTGAAAGCCGAATCTCAGGTTCCTAGATAACAGATAGGCGCACAGTAAATAGGCGCGTTGACTCAGTCTAAGAAGCATGGCGACGGTCGAGCGCTCTCTCCAAGACGAACAACTGGCCTCCCCGAAGGACTGAAGGACAAATGTCGGTTAGAGAGGCATAGGTTTTTATAGTCCAGGTAGGCTATATGAAAGAAGGGGAGAAATTGCTCTTTATTTTATAAGGTAATATCCCTTCACGCTGCTGCCGCGAAAGCAAACCAATTCTACGAGGACCTGCGCCCTATCTAAAAAAGTACTTCTCTATCCGACTTCCTGCACCTACCCGGACCCTGCAAAAATTAGACTGAAGTTCGGTACGGCGAGGGGTAAGGCTAAGCCAAGCTACCACCTACCCCTCGCTTGAGGTATCTTGCGATAGGTAGTTGCCCTTCTTGGCCGAGAGCATACATAAATGATGTGGTCCCCGGATGTTGTTACGAATAGTTATTATAGAGGAGATTTTTCTTTTGTATTGTGATGAGTAAGTAAACTATAGAGATCGAGGTTCAGATCAAAACAGACTCTTTGACTAAGGCTTGTCGCTTCGACCTAGTAAGCCAGTCCCTCTACCTCTGCCGCATGCTGGTATGTCTTCCCGTCTGCAAGACCCAGCTAAAGCGAATCTCATCTTCATGAAGTTTTCTGGTCTATCTTTACTTGTAGTTCGTCACTTGTTGGCAAGGGCTTCGGTGTAAGCACCAGTTCGAACTCTGACTTAGAATCAGACCTTATCTCTCTCTCTCAATAATTGGAAGTTTGATCCAATCAACCACTAATGACCAAAAAATGTTCCAACCACGCATAAGTGTGAAGGATTGAATCCTGTAATAGATTTAATATAGAAAGAAGAGTCTTAGAAAGGGGCACTGGTTCACGCATTTCGGGTTGATTCCTCTGACCTCTAGAAAGATAAAGAAATGGTTGGGGG